TCACAAATTCTTTTTTATCCATCACTATTTATTTAAAGTTTAACAAACTTTAATTTCATCATTTCTAACCTCCAGTGGATTTATTCATATTTAAAAAAACTATCTGGAGGTAGAAAGACGAAATTGTATTTTAGAAAGATTAAATTTTTAAAAAGTTTGAAACTTTTAAAATTTGGTTTTTTACCTGCATTTCACAAATTCTTTTTTTATCCATCACTATTTATTTAAAGGTTAACAAACTTTAATTTCATCATTTCTAACCTCCCGTGGATTTATTCATATTTAAAAAAACTATCTGGAGGTAGAAAGACGAAATTGTATTTTAGAAAGATTAAATTTTTAAAAAGTTTGAAACTTTTAAAATTTGGTTTTTTACCTGCATTTCACAAATTCTTTTTTTTATCCATCACTATTTATTTAAAGTTTAACAAACTTTAATTTCATCATTTCTAACCTCCAGTGGATTTATTCATATTTAAAAAAACTATCTGGAGGTAGAAAGACGAAATTGTATTTTAGAAAGATTAAATTTTTAAAAAGTTTGAAACTTTTAAAATTTGGTTTTTTACCTGCATTTCACATTTTTAAAAGTTTACCATGCTTTTAAAATTTGGGTTTGATGTATATTAAAATCATACTATTTCTAGTATTTAGGGGATTAATTTTAATAAAAGGTTTTTTACATATTTATATTAATTGCATAGTGTTATTATATATAAAGTTTTTTTGCACTGGATCAATAATAAATTGACCATTTTGAATAAAGCGATTATTTTTTCTTTTTAAAAATGGTTTTTTTTGATTCTCAAGATTGAAAATGGTTTTTAAAATTTAAAAATTGTTAATTATTTATGAAAATTATTATTGCAATGATAATTTTTCGAATTTTTATCCCAAGTATAATAAGATCTTATTATTTATATCTTTTCCTTAATTAATTATAAAGACTTCTAATAAAAAGAAAATAAATAAAGATAATATAAGATTTTAATATTTAATAGTCAATTTATTTTATATATTATAATGTATTAATAATGTATAAACTAATAGTATAGATATTAATAAACAAATGATTTATATTAATATAATTTAAATAAATTAAATAGATAAATATAAATTATTTATTATAATATATATAAATATCGAATAGTACTAACTTAAAATATTGAATCTAGATTAAAGTTAAATTCTTATATACAATCAGGCCCTTACTTTTTTCATTGCAAAGAAAAAAAAATGAAAAAAGTAAGGGTATTTACTTGTAGTTAATACTGATTAGAGGAAATAAAGTTAATTAAATTTAATCTTTTTTATTAATACCTATCTATGTTATGTTAAATTTTTATTGTATGTTATGATATATATAATTGGTAAGAGATAAGCATTTATTAGGTGAATTGGGTACTATGATTTAATAGTTAATGTAAAGATGTTATATGGGGATATAACAAAGGTAATTAATACTTGTATTATTGCTCTTAGTGATTGATTCGTTAGGATGGGAATCCTAAAAATAATTCATGTTATTAATAATTTAATAGTTTATTTATTATCTTTAATTTTTAATTTCAAGTTATTTTATAAGTTCTAATATTTTTTTACTATATTTAAGATGTTAGTTTGATTCTGACTAATTATATTAATTATAATTAGTATATACATGTAAATTTTTGTTTAATTGATATTATTTATTTGCAGTATTTTATATTAAGTATTAAGTTAATTTAGACTTGGACATATTTTTTAATATTGTATATGGTTGTGCCAGCATACGCGGTTATACAATAAATATAAATTAATATTTTTGGTTATTGAAGTTTATTTTTTTTTAAGTTTAATTTATTTATTTTTTGGTGAAATATCAAATTCTTATTAATCTTTTTTAGATTCTTTTAAATGTATTATTTAAACTAGGATTAGATACCCTATTATTTTACATGTAAATTTTAATTAGGGTAGTATTAGTTATGTTCTTTAAAACCTAAAGGATTTGGCGGTATCTTAGTCTATTTAGAGGAATTTGTCCCTTAATCGATAGTCCCCGTTTATTCTTTCTTAATTTTGTTTATCAATTTGTATATCTCCGTTATAAGTTTATTTTATAAGAATTTAATTTACTATAATTTTAATTGAAATTTATTTCAGGTCAAGGTGCAGTTAATAATTAAGAGGTGGTGAATTACAATTTTATTATAAATTATGGATTTAGTTTTGAAATTATTCTAATGAAAGTGGATTTATTAGTAATTTTATTTATATTGATTTTTTGATTTAGCTCTAAGATAAGTACATATCGCCCGTCACTCTCATATATTGAGATAAGTCGTAACATAGTAGAGGTACTGGAAGGTGTTTCTAGAATGTATCAGGAATTAGTTTATAGAAAATATTTCATTTACATTGAATTGAATTAGGTTGCGATATTTAATTTCTGATAATTATTTATTTACTTTTTTTTCATTTTTTATTATTTCTAATTTGAATTTCATTATTTTTTTTTTGTTTTAGTATTATTTTTAATTAATATTTTTTGTTATAGTTTATTTGTACGGTTAAGGTTTATTTTAAGATTTATTAAAAATAGATTTTTTATTGTACCTTTTGTATCAGGGTAGATTAAATTTTTATTAATTATTTATTTATCTCGAATTAATTTGATTTATATATTTGTGTTAGTTATGGTTGGATATTTATTTATTACAAATGTATAGATGTGATATGCTATTCATAAATTAATATATCTAGTTTTCTAATAAGTGAATTTAATTCAGTTATTTTTATTTAAGAAATATTTTTTAATTATTCTTATTTATTAATAATAAGGTTATGGGGGATTAGCTCTTTAATTTTATTATAATTTATTTTATTTGGATGATATGTAGGTTTTGTAATGACCATTATTTATTAATATTTTATAATTTATTATTTTTTATTTTTGATTTATTATTAATTTAATAATTTATTTGAATTATTTATTTAATATTTATTTATATTAATTAATGATTTAATTAGTATATTTTTATTTATTTTGTTTAAAATTTTTTAATTTTTTTTAAGGAATTAGGCAAAATTATTTATTCGCCTGTTTATCAAAAACATCTTTTCTTGATTTAATTATTTGAGATTTAACCTGCTCTATGATTTATTTAATGGCCGCAGTATTCTGACTGTGCAAAGGTAGCATAATCATTAGTTCATTAATTGTGAACTTGTATGAATGGTTGGACGAAATATTTACTGTCTCAATTAAATATATTGAATTTAAATTTTGAGTTAAAATGCTCAATTGTTTTTATAGGACGAGAAGACCCTATAGATCTTTATTTTTAATTTTATTATTTGTTTTAGTTTATTTATTTATAATATTTTTATATTTTTGGTTGGGGTGACATGGAGATAATATTAACTCTCTATTTTATTTTACATTTATTTTTGAATTATTGACCTTGTATTATTGTTATAAGATTTAGATACCTTAGGGATAACAGCGTAATTTTATCTGAGAGTTCATATTGACGATATAGATTGCGACCTCGATGTTGAATTAAGATTATAATTAGGTGAAGTAGTTTAATTATTGGGTCTGTTCGACCTTTAAATTCTTACATGATTTGAGTTCAGACCGGTGTGAGCCAGGTTGGTTTCTATCCATAAAATTTTAATTTATATTAGTACGAAAGGACCATATATATCAAAAATTTTGTTTATTTTGATTTTAATTACTAATTTGGCAGATTTAAGTGTATTAAATTTAGAATTTAATTTATATTGTGTTTTACAATAATTAGTATTGATATTTATTGATTTTTTTTTTTCTATAATTTCCTATATTATTTTAATTATTTTTGTTTTGGTTGGTGTTGCTTTTTTTACATTGTTTGAGCGTAAGGTTTTAGGTTATGTTCATATTCGTAGGGGTCCGAATAGGGTTAGATTTTTGGGTTTGTTTCAACCATTTTCGGATGCAATTAAGTTGTTTAGAAGGGAAAATGTGTTGCCTAAATTTTCTAATTTTATTCCTTATTATTTTTCTCCTTTATTTAATTTATTTCTTTCTTTAGTAGTATGATTAATTATTCCTTATTTCAAAAATATATTTATTTATAGTTTAGGAGTTATTTTTTTTTTGTGCTGCGCGAGATTAAATGTTTATAGTATTATGATTGCTGGTTGATCTTCTAATTCTAGTTATTCTTTGTTGGGTGGGTTGCGATCAGTTGCTCAAACTATTTCTTATGAGGTAAGTTTATTTTTGATTTTATTATCTTTTATTTTTATTTCTGGTAGATATTGTTTAATTGATTTTTATAATTCACAATATTATTGTTGGTATATTTTTTGTATATTTCCTCTTTGTTTATGTTTATTTTCTTCTTTTTTAGCTGATACTAATCGTACTCCATTTGATTTTGCTGAAGGTGAATCTGAATTGGTTTCTGGGTTTAATGTTGAATATAGTAGAGGTGGTTTTATCTTAATTTTTTTAAGAGAATATTCTATAATTTTATTTATGAGTATATTAGTTTGTATTATTTTTTTAGGCTGTGATTTATTTTCTATTATATTTTTTGTTAAGGTTATTTTAATATCTTTTGTATTTATTTGAATTCGTGGTACTATACCTCGATTTCGTTATGATAAATTGATATATCTTGCTTGAAAATGTTATTTGCCACTATCTTTAAATTATTTAATTTTTTTTGTTGGTTATAGGCTATTAATTAATTCTATGTTTATTTATTGAACTAATTTTAGTAATTAAGTTAATAGAAGTATTATCTTCTCTTTTATATTTTCAAAATATATGTTTGTGAACTGATTAACTAATTAATTAATTTATCTCATCATAATTTGATTATTCTATCAGTTAGAAAGTAGCAAAAGTAAATTGAAGATAGATATTGTCTGGTTTTAATGTAAGGATCTTCTACTGGTTTTGATCCTATTATGGTTAATAGTACTATTGTTGTAACTATTAATCAGAATATAATTTGGTTAATAGGATAGAATGTTAATGTCTGAAAGTTTCTTTTATATAATGGTATAATTATTAAGATTAAAATTGATATTATAAGTGCAATAACTCCTCCTAATTTATTAGGCACAGATCGTAGGATTGCATATGCAAATAAGAAATATCATTCAGGTTGAATGTGGGTGGGTGTTACTAATGGATTTGCTGGTGTAAAATTATCTGGATCTCTTAATTTATATGGTTCTATTAATATTAAGTATGATAGTATTATAATTAATACTATAAATCCAACTACATCTTTGATTGTGAAGTATGGGTGGAATGGAATTTTATCTATGTTTCTTTTTAACCCTATAGGGTTATTTGATCCTGTTTGATGTAGAAAGATTAAGTGTATTAATACCATTCCTATGATTATAAATGGTATTAAAAAGTGTAATGTGAAGAATCGATTTAAAGTTGCATTATCTACTGCAAACCCCCCTCATACTCATTGTACTAAATCCGTACCTAGGTATGGTATTGCTGATAATAAATTAGTGATTACTGTAGCTCCTCAGAATGATATTTGACCTCAAGGTAATACATAGCCTATAAAGGCTGTTATTATTACTAGAAGTAATAGTAGAATTCCTGTTAATCATGTTTCAGTATATTTATATGAACCATAATATATTCCTCGCCCTACATGTATATAAATGCATATGAAGAATATTGATGCTCCATTTGCATGTAGTGTTCGTATTATTCAACCATTATTTACGTCTCGACAAATGTGTCTTACTCTATTAAATGCTAATTCAATATTAGGTGCATAATGTATTGCTAAGAATAATCCTGTTATTGTTTGAATTATTAGAAATATTCCTAATAATGATCCAAAGTTTCATCAAATAGAGATATTAATAGGGGTAGGTAGATCAATTAATGAATTATTTATTATTTTTATAATATGATGGTTTTTTCGAATAGGTTTATTCATTAGTTGTATATTATTCGTAATGGGTTTTGGTTTGATTCTATAATATTAAATACTGTAATTATAGTAAATAGTAAATATATTACTATTATGATTATTATAATATTTACTGGTATATTGTATATTTTTATTAAAATTAGTTTATTTCTTGTAAATATTATTATGTCATTGTTAATAATTGTTGATCTTTTTTGTATAAAAAAGGTTCTTATTATTAGTAATAATAATAGTAGTATTTTTTTTGATGATATTGAGAATATCATATTTGGGATTAATCTTGTTATGTAAATAAAAAGTACTATTATTCCTCCTACATATATTAGAAATAGGATGTATGAAAATCAGAATGATTTATATATTATTCCTGTAATTATTGAGATTAATGTTGTTTGTATAATGATTACTGCTCCTATTGATAGTGGGTGTTTTAATGTTAGGAATGTTATATTTATTATTATATTTATTGAAAAAATTAGATTAATACAAAGGTTAGTTTAAATGTTAAAATAATAGTTTTGGGAATTATTGATGGATTGAATTATTCTTCCTTTGAAGTTTTAAGAATTGTATTCATTTTTGGTTTACAAGACCAATATTTTGTTTAAATTATTAAAACTATTGTTAATTTATTTTACTTTACCTTTAATTATGTTTGTTTGTGGGTTGTTAGTTTTTTCTTTTAATTATTATCATTTTCTTATTACATTATTGAGATTGGAATATATTGTTTTGTCTTTATTTCTTTTATTTTTTATTTATTTTATTTTGAATTTATTTGATTTATATATTATTATATTAATACTTACTTTTTGAGTTTGTGAAGCTGTATTGGGTTTGTCATTATTGGTTAATTTAATTCGTGGTTATGGTAATGATTGTTTTTCATCTTTTAATTTACTTCAATGTTAAAATTTTTTTTATTTTCTTTGTTTTTAATTCCACTTTCTTTTTATGGTTATTGATGATTAGTACATTTTGGTTTATTTATTTTAATATTTTTATTTTATTTTTGTTTTGTTAGATCTTATTATTTTTGTAATTTAAGATATTTTATTGGATGTGATGTTATTTCTTATTCATTGATTTTATTGAGTATTTTTATTTGTGGTTTAATAATTATGGCTAGAGAATCTATTTATTTGAGTAAGTATTATTCTAATTTATTTATTTATTTTGTTATTTTATTATTTTTATTTTTATTTCTTTCTTTTTCTAGAAATAGATTGATTTTATTTTATTTATTTTTTGAATCTAGTTTGATTCCTACTTTATTTATTATTTTTGGTTGAGGGTATCAGCCTGAGCGACTTCAATCTGGTATATATTTTTTATTTTATACTTTATTTTCTTCTTTACCAATATTGATTAGTATATTATATTTTTATAATCTTTTTGGTAGTTTAACTTTTTCATTAATATTTTCTTTTAATTGTTGTTATTTTTTTTTCTATTTATGAATAATTTTTTCTTTTTTAGTTAAGATACCCATATTTTTTGTTCATGTTTGGTTGCCTAGGGCTCATGTTGAAGCTCCTATTTCTGGTTCAATAATTTTGGCTGGTGTTTTATTGAAATTGGGGGGTTATGGATTATATCGTGTTTTTTGTTTATTAATTGTTTCTGGTTTGTCTTATAATTTTGTTTTAATGAGTATTAGATTGTTAGGTGGATTAATTATTAGATTGATATGTATTCGTCAGAATGATTTGAAATCATTGATTGCTTATTCTTCTGTAATTCATATGGGTTTAGTTTTAGGTGGTATTATGACTTTTAGTTTTTGGGGTTTGTTTGGTTCATTAGTTTTGATGATTGCTCATGGTTTATGTTCTTCTGGTTTATTTTGTTTGGCTAATATTGTCTATGAACGGTTGGGTAGTCGTAGTTTATTAATTATTAGGGGTCTAGTTAATTTTATACCTACAATGAGAATGTGGTGATTTTTATTATCTGTATATAATATGGCTTCTCCTCCATCATTAAATTTGATAGGTGAAGTTATGCTTTTTAATAGAATTGTTTCTTGATCATCTTTTAATACTTATATTTTTATTTTTATATCTTTTTTTAGTGCTGCTTATACATTATATATATATTCTTATGGTCAGCATGGATCTATTTATTCTGGTTCTTTTTCGTTTGGTGTTGGTTATTTGCGTGAATATTTATTATTATTTCTTCATTGATTTCCTTTAAATTTAATTATTTTTATGTCTATAATTATGTTTATTTAACTTAAATATTTTAATTAAAATATCAGCTTGTGGGTCTGTAGATGTAATGATTTACTTTAAGTTATTTTGTATTGTTTTTCATTATGTAATGTTTTATCAATTTATTTATTATTTTCTAGATTTATTATATTTTTTTTAGGTATTTTATTTATATTTAATGATTTTGTTTTTTTTATTGAGTATGAATTTTTTATGATTAATGGTGTTCAGTTATTGATGACTTTATTATTTGATTGAATATCTTTAATTTTCGTGGGTTTTGTTTTTTTTATTTCTTCTATAATTGTTTATTATAGAAGGGATTATATATTTGGTGATATATGTATTGATCGTTTTATTATTTTGTTATTAATATTTATTTTTTCTATAATATTTATGATTTTAAGCCCTAATTTAATTAGAATTTTGTTGGGTTGAGATGGATTGGGATTGGTTTCTTATTGTTTAGTTATTTATTATCAGAATGTTAGGTCATTTAATGCTGGTATAATTACTGCTTTATCTAATCGTGTTGGGGATAGTTTGTTATTGATATCAATTGCTTGAATATTTAGATATGGTAGATGAAATTATTTTATATATATTGATTTTTTTTCTTTTAATTTTGATGTTAAGTTAATTAGATTATTAATTGTTATTGCAGCAATAACAAGGAGTGCTCAAATTCCTTTTTCCCCTTGATTATTATCTGCTATAGCTGCTCCTACACCTGTATCTTCATTAGTTCATTCTTCTACTTTGGTTACAGCTGGTGTCTATTTATTAATTCGATTTAACCCTTTATATGTTAATAGAGTGTTATCTACTTTTTTATTATTTATTTCTTTAATTACTATATTTATGTCTGGTTTTTGTGCTAATTTTGAATTTGATTTAAGGAAAATTATTGCTTTATCTACTTTAAGACAGTTGGGTTTAATAATATCAATTCTTTCTTTTGGTTATATTTATTTAGCTTATTTTCATTTATTAACTCATGCTTTATTTAAGGCTTTATTATTTATATGTTCGGGAGTTTTAATTCATATATTTAAGGATTGTCAAGATATTCGTTTTATTGGTAATTTATTTTTTCAAATACCTCTTACTTGTTTATGTTTTATTGTTGCTAGATTGTCTTTATGTGGTATACCTTTCTTGTCTGGGTTTTATTCTAAGGATTTAATTTTGGAATTGTATTCTTTAAGTTATATTAATATTATTTCTTATTTTTTATATTATTTTTCTACAGGTCTTACGGTTAGTTATAGATTTCGTTTAATTTATTATTTAATGATTAGGGATTTTTCATTTTGTTCATATCATTGTGTTTTAGATGAAAATTGATGTATATTAAAGGGTATTGTTATGATAACAATTTTTTCTATTTTTGGTGGCTGCTTAATGAGTTGATTTTTATTTCCTACTCCTTATTTGGTTGTTCTTCCTTTTTATTTAAGGATAATGACTATTTTTGTGTGTTTATTTGGTGGTTGGGTTGGTTGAATTATTAATAATATTCATTTTTTGTATAAATATTTTATGTATGTTAGTATTCATTACTTTTTTGGTAATATTTGATTTATGCCTTATTTGACTATTAAACTTCCGTTGTTTCCTTTAATTTATGGATCTAAATTAAATATTATTGGTGATTATGGTTGATTTGAGTTATTAGGTGGTCAGGGTTTATATCAATGATTAAAGATAAATAGTATTTTTAATCAGAGGATTCAAAACAGATCATTTAATTTATTTTTTATTTTGTTTTCTTTTTGAATTATTATTTTGATATTTTTTTGTTTATATATCTTATATAGAGTTTAATATTGAAGATATTAAGGAAGAAATTAATTTCTTGTAAATATTTACAAAAATTTATTTTAATTTTACAATGAAAATGTAATGTTTTGTTTTAAACTATATAAATAGGAATATAAACGGTATTTAACCGTAAAAATAATTAGTTAGCGGCTATTATTTGATCAATCATATTCCCTTAATTGGAATAATTTGATTCAATTTAATCATTAACAATGATTTACCTCTATTTGGTTTCAATTAATAAATAAGGATAATTTATTATCTTTCTTTTAGGTCGAAACTAATTGCATTTTGCTTCTTATTTATTGAGAAAAATTGACTATCAATACTTTTTGTATGCAAAACAAATGTTATATATTAACTATTATCCCATTTAGATCAATTTAGGGCTCCTTGATTTCATTCATGATATAATCCAATAATTAATATTGTAATGAATATTAGGGATGAAATTGATCAATATATTATTTCTGATAAATTTATTGTTGGTATTAGTGGTAATATTAGTGCAATTTCGATATCAAAAATTAAGAAGATTACTGCAATTATGAAGAATTTTAATGAAAATGGAATTCGTGATGATGAGGTTGGGTCAAATCCACATTCGAATGGTGAATTCTTTTCTCGATCTATTGTTATTTTTTTTGAAATGTATATATTTAATATTATTATGATGTTTACAATAATTATTGTTAGTAATATATTAATTATAGTTAGTGTAATTACTTACTCTGATGTATCAGACTTTTTAATTGGAAGTTAAATATACTATTATATTAAGTAAGTTAATTTCCTCATCAGTAAATTGATATATATAGAAATAATCATACTACATCAACAAAGTGTCAGTATCATGCTGCTGCTTCAAACCCTATGTGATGATTTGGGGAAAAATGAAAGTTTAATTGTCGTGTTATACATACAATTAAGAAAGTAGTGCCGATAATTACATGCATTCCGTGGAATCCTGTTGCTATAAAGAAACTTGAACCATATACTGAGTCACTAATAGTGAAAGGTGCTTCTATATATTCATATATTTGCAATAAAGTGAAATACGTTCCTATTAAAATAGTAATAATTAGTCTTTTATTTATTTCTATTATGTTATTATTTAATAATCTATGATGAGCTCACGTAATAGTTACTCCTGATGTTAAAAGAATTATTGTATTTAATAATGGAATTTGTATTGGATTAAATGTTATAATTCCATTAGGGGGTCATATTGAACCTAATTGTACTGTTGGTGATAATCTTCTGTGGAAGAATGCTCAAAAGAATGATAAAAAGAAAAGAATTTCTGATACAATAAATAGGATTATTCCTCATCGTAATCCTTTAATAACTACTTTTGTATGTATTCCTTGGTATGTTCTTTCTCGTACTGTATCTCGTCATCATTGAATTATTATTATTATTGTTATTAATATTCCTAACAATATAATTGATATTGATCTTTTATGAAAAAATTTAATTATTCCGATTAATATTAATATTGTTGATATAGCACCTGTTAATGGTCAAGGTCTAATATTTACTATGTGATATGGGTGATTTTGTTTTGACATTAGTTTACTTCACTAGCATATAAGGCAGATAATACTGCAAATACATATCTTTGGATAATAGCTACAGCAATTTCTAGTATTATTAATAATATTTGGATAATTAATATGATTATTATTATGTTTGTTGACAATCTTATTGAAGTATTTCCTAATAAAGTTAAGATTAGGTGGCCTGCAATTATATTGGCTGCTAATCGTACTGATAAAGTTACTGGTCGGATAATATTTCTAATTGTTTCAATACATACTATGAATGATATTAATATTGGAGGTGTTCCTACGGGCACTAAATGTCTAAATATTATTTCTGTATTATTAATTCAACCAAATAATATAAAGGATATTCATAAAGGTAATGTTAATGTTAGAGTTATTACTAGATGTCTAGTTCTTGTAAAAATATATGGGAATAATCCTATTATATTTCTTAATATAATTAATATAAATAATGAAATAAATATTAATGTTGATCCTTTATTTTTTTTAATTATTATGTTTAGTTCATTATTTATGATATTAATTGGTTTTTTTCAAATTAAAAAGTATCGATTGTTTATTAATCAAAATGGTGAAGGTAAAATAGTTATTCTAATTAAAATTGTAATTCAGTTGGTTTTTAGGTTTAATACTCTTGTTGATGGATCAAAAATTGAGAATAGATTAGTTATCATTTTCAATTATTTTTATAATTATTTCTTAATTGTTTAATTTTTATTTTAATATTGTTATTTTTTTTGAAGTAAATTTTTATAATAAATAGTAAGTATATACTGATAAAGTATATATAGATTATTAATCATCTTATTGGGGATATTTGTGGTATTAGAAATTATTATATAATTAATTATTTTAATATGACATATTAATGTTATAATATTAACTAAATTTCTCATCAAAAGTAGTTGCTAATTACTATTAAGTGGTTTAAGAGACCAATACTTGCTTTCAGTCATTTGATGATTTTATTATTCATTTAATAAATATATTAATGGGGATTCTTTCTACTACAATAGGTATAAATCTATGATTTATACCACAGATTTCAGAGCATTGTCCGAATATTAATCCATTTCGGATTAGTATTAATCTGGCTTGATTTAGTCGTCCTGGTGTCCCATCAATTTTTACACCTGATGATGGTAAGGTTCATGAATGGATTACGTCTATAGATGATACAATTATTCGGATAAATGTATTGGATGGTAATACTATTCGGTTATCAACATCTAATAATCGTAAATCATTATTATTGATTCTTATTATATAAGAGTCAAATTCAGTATTTATGAAATCTGAATATTCATATGTTCAATATCATTGATTCCCTATTACTTTTATGGTTATTATTGGATTATTAATTTCATCTATTAAATATAATAATCGTAATGATGGGGTTGCAATAAAAAATAGTGTTATAGTTGGTGTTACGGTTCAGATTAATTCAATTATTTGACCTTCAAGTAGGTTTCGGTTTGTTTTTTTATTTAGTGTGATTATGATTATAATATATCTTACTATTGTAACAATCATTATTAAGATTATTATGATGTGGTCATGAAAGTAAATTAGTTGTTCTATTATTGGGGAAGTTCTGTCCTGTAGATATATATTGGGTCAGGTAGTTATTTCTAATAAAAGTGTTCTTTATATATAGGGCTTAAATCTATTGCACTAATCTGCCATATTAGAATTTAATTATAATTGGTAATTCATTATATGTATGTTCGGTTGGTGGTAAATTATGTATTCATTCTATTGATCTTGATATATGTGATGTAAATATGGTTTGTCGTATTGAAATGATTCTTTCCCATAAAATTATAATAAATATTATTATTCTTAGTGTTGAAATAATTGCTCCTATTGATGAAATAATATTTCATGATGTGAATATATCTGGATAATCTGAGTATCGTCGTGGTATTCCTGCTAACCCTAAAAAATGTTGGGGGAAGAAGGTTATATTTACCCCAATAAATATAGTAATGAATTGGATTTTAAGTCATGTAGGATTTATTGTTATTCCTGTTAATAATGGATATCATTGGATAAATCCTGCAATAATTGCGAATACTGCTCCTATTGATAATACATAATGGAAGTGTGCTACTACATAATAGGTATCATGTAATGTAATGTCAATAGAAGAATTAGATAGGACAATTCCTGTTAAACCACCAAGGGTAAATAAGAATACAAATCCTATAGCTCATAAACATGAGGGGCTGAATGTTAATTTTGATCCATATATAGTTGTAAGCCAACTGAATACTTTAATTCCAGTTGGTACAGCAATAATTATTGTAGCTGATGTGAAGTATGCACGAGTATCTACATCTATTCCTACTGTGAATATATGATGGGCTCATACCACAAATCCTAATAATCCAATTGCTGCTATAGCAAAGATTATTCCTAGATTTCCGAATACTTCCTTTTTACCACTTTCATGTGAAATAATATGTGAAATTATTCCAAATCCTGGTAAAATTAGAATATAAACTTCTGGATGACCGAAAAATCAGAAGAGATGTTGGTATAGAATAGGGTCTCCACCTCCTGCAGGATCAAAGAATGATGTATTTATATTTCGGTCAGTTAATAATATTGTAATAGCCCCTGCAAGTACTGGTAATGATATTAATAATAATACTGCAGTAATAATTACTGATCATACAAATAATGGTATTTTTTCTATTGATATACCTGGTGATTTTATATTAATTCTTGTTGAAATAAAGTTTACGGCCCCTAAAATGGATGAAATACCAGCTATATGTAATGAAAAGATTGTTAGATCTACCGATATACTTCTATGTCCTGTTAATCTTGCTAATGGTGGATATAGTGTTCATCCTGTGCCTGTACCTATATCAATTATTCTTCTTATGATTAGTAAAGTTAGTGATGGAGGTAATAGTCAGAATCTTATGTTATTTATTCGTGGGAATGCTATATCTGGTGCTCCAATTATTATAGGTAATAATCAATTACCAAATCCTCCAATTATGATAGGTATGACTATAAAGAAGATTATTACGAAAGCATGTGCTGTTACAATGGTATTATAAATTTGATCATCTCCAATAATTGATCCTGGTATACCTAATTCTATTCGAATTAATATACTTATTGATAATCCAATTATTCCTGATCATATTCCTATAATAAAATATAGGGATCCAATATCCTTATGGTTTGTAGAAAATAATCATCGTTTCATTAGTAAAGTGGCTGAAATATTAATAGGCAATAAATTGTAAATTTATTTATGGATGATATCCCTTTATTATTTGGTTTTATATTCATTGATGATTTTAAATTGCAAATTTAAAGGTGTATTTTATACTAAGGCTTAAAGTATACCTTTATTTATAACTTTGAAGGTTATTAGTTTATTTAACTTAAATCCTTAATATAAGCTTAACATTATTGTAATTAATGATATTCCTATAATTGATATTATTGCAGCTGGTATTATTTTGGTTATTTTATTTATATTTATATTATTTCATTTAGGTTCTATTGATGTTAATATTAGAGTTGAATATATTATTCGTAAGTAATAGTAGATTGTAATTAGTGTTAGTATTACTATTATGCCTGTTAATATTAATCTATTTAAATTTACTGATGATTGAATTACTATTCATTTTGGGATAAATCCTATTATTGGTGGTAATCCTCTAATTGATAATATATTTATTATTAGTATAAATTTTATATAAATTGATTCATTTATTGATATTATTTGATTTATGTGTAAGATGTTATATATTTTTATTGATATTGTTATAATTGTTGTTATTAATGTATATATTAAGAAATATATTATTCATATGTTTTCTCTTATTATTATGGCTAATATTATTCATCCATTATTTCTAATTGATGAATATGCTATTAATTTTCGTAGTGATGTTTGATTTAATCCTCCAATAGCTCCAATAAATACTGATATTATTATTGCTGAAATGGTAATTATGTTGATTGTAATAATGTTTGAAATTATTATTAATGGTGTAATTTTTTGTAATGTTATTAAAATTAGACATTTATTTCAATTTATTCCTTCTATAGTTTTTGGTATTCAAAAATGAAAAGGTGAAATACCACTTTTTATTATAAGAGATCTTAATAATATTAATTCTCCTATATTATTTTCATATTTAATATCATTATTATAATATATAATGATTATTGATATTAATAATAATATTGATGCAATAGTTTGTACTAGAAAGTAGGTTAGTGCAGATTCTTTAGAATTTATATTTTTTTGTTCTATGATTATAGGTATAAATGATATTATATTAATTTCTATTCCTATTCATACTATTAATCATGAATTTGAAGAAATGGAGAATATTACTCTTACAATAATTATAGTTATGAATATAAAGTTTGTTGATTTATTTATAATTAGAAGGAGGATATATTCCATTGATGGGGTATGAACCCATTAGCTTAAGTTTAGCTTATCTTTCTATACTTTGTTGTATGGTGCATACAAGTTTTTGATACTTTAGGTAATAGTTTAAATCTATTAAGTATAATGGAAGTAATATTATATTACATTTTTTATTACATCAAAATAATCTTTTAGTCAAGCATTCCATT